AATCAGTAGTTCCCAACCGTGGTGTGAATGGAATCCGACACAGAAATCCATTACTAAAAGAATTGAAAAAGCTTTTACTGTGTCGCTTAAGTTATATAGGAATTCCTGAGCCCAAGAGTTAAGAATAACAAGTTCTTCATTACAAAAAATAGAAAAACCGCTTAGCATAACAAAACAGATTATATTTGTCGAGAAGTGCAAAATCGTATGGATACGATCCTCATTGTGTATCTTGATTAATTGGATCGTTTCGTTGTGGATTCCTATACCAAGTTTTTGTAAATGTGTCTCCGAGTATTCCTTGAGCATTTCGTCCAAGAAGAGGATTTCCTCTAATGCTATGAACTTTGCTAGAATACTCTTTTCTGGAATATCATTCCAAATACTTTCAGATTGCCCATTATTCAACCAATTAGTAACCCAGGATTCCATACTTTTCGTAAATGAGAGAGAAATCCACCAGGGCAAAAATACTATAGATGCAAAATACAAAAGAGGAGTGAATGCTTTTTTTTTTGCCATTTTTTCATCTGTGAATTGTTAATCAACCCGCCTCATTCGTCGGCTCTATGTGATCTATCGAATATTTCTTTCACACATGAGTTCTATACAAGATATCAAACCTATGAATCTATTTTCTTTGTGATTTTGTTTGAATCTAGAAAAAATACAGAAATAGACTAAGACGCCACTTCGAATTTGAATCAAGAAATAATAAAAAATATTGTTTTCAGATATCTCAATTGGTCAAATTCGAAACAAGTGTCTCCGAATGAACGAAAGAAGCACTTTAAGGAATGAATATTAGTGAGATTTTGAGACGAAAGAATTCCTTTTCTATCAAAATATCCAATATTTCGAAAAAATTCCACCGATTACCTATAGCCAGGAATAGAATAATTGAGAGAAAGATATTGTGATGATAAAAAAAATGAGTAGCAAAACAAGACAGAAATTTTCCAGTTATCATTATGAAGAAAACCAATTGTTGGTTATTAAGGAATACAAAAGAAAGGAGAAAAAAAAGCAATTTTTTTCTTTCGAAATCGTTTGATATATGAGATGAATTGAATTTGAATCTATTAGTTCAATTTGTTATACTTGTTGTTGAATTGAGTTGCGTGGATTTGTATACACATAAAAGAGTTTTCTTTTATGGTTGTTCCATATAAGTCGGCTTTGGCTCGACTTAACGTTCTGACGAAACTTCAGTTAAGTTCTGTTATAGAAAAAAAAGAAGATTCTTGCATTTTGCCCTCCTGCTGAGAAAGCATTCATTCTTCAGCCCCATATTTCCATTTCTCAAAAGACTTCAATCGGTACGCGCAAGAAATAGGCCAATTCGGCGGCTTTTTGTTCAATTTCTCGTGGAGTCAAATTCTCATCAGTACGGGTCAAGGGAATGGCCCCCTGGCCTCTGATATCCATATAAAGGACACGACGAGCATAAATACCCTCTTTCACTTCTATTCTAACGGACTGAATATCTTTTCTAAGGAATCGGAGGAATATGCGACGATTTTTTCCAGGAAATCCCCAACGAAAAATACACACTATCCCTTCCTTTCTATCGAATCGATCATAACCACTACCTACATTCCAGGAAATTGTGCACCACAAATAGGAACTAATAAAGAGACCCGCGATCCCGTAGAAAGACATCACGATCCCTTGTGGAAAAAAAATGATTTGCTGAGACGGAAAAAAAGATATCAAATTTCTACCAAGATAACTGGAAGTTCCAACCAATAAGAATCCTAATGAACCTAAAAAAAGGATAAGGGCCCAGCAGAAATTACTTAGTTTTCGAGACCCCGTTATAAGTTCTATCCATATATCTTCTGATCGCCAACTCATACTTGATCTGATTGCATTTTATTGGAATTGAGAGAATACCCCCAATGAATTTGACTTGACTTTTTTTGTTTCCAAAGTAACTCTCATCAACTAGCACTAGTTTGATGTGAACTAGCACTAGTTTGATGTGAACCTTTAGGGGTAATTCATCAAATTGGTTAGATCTAAAATAATAACATACCCTTCATATGAGCCCACTATACATATTGATATACCTATAGATCCACCGACTTTACATTTTAGCCATCCAGCGATCCTGATCTATTTGAAACTAGCTAGAATTCATTTACCCATAGATCCTTTTCTGCAGGCCTAAGAGCTTTTTCCTTTCTTTATGTTCGGCGGAAATTACGCGTTAGACCATATTTGTCGAAATGGATATCTGTGTTATGCTACAAGTCGAAGTTTTGAAAAAAAAAAGGGGGGGGGATAAGATTGGGTCCCATCAGATCTAAACAATCTTGTTTTTTTGAACATGAAGAGATAAAGAAGCCATTGCAATTGCCGGAAATACTAGGCCTACTAAAGGCACAAAAATAGAGGGGAAATTGAAAGTTGTCATAAAATGGGGTACCTCGATTTACTATTTGTACCTGCTATTATTTATTTTTTATAAATAAATATCTTATCTTATAATAATTATAATTAAGAATTGTAATTATTATTAATTCAAAAATTAAATAATGAAATTTCAAATTCTTAGTATAGAAATAAGTTTCTATATATCTAAATGAGTATATAGAATAAGTCCAAGGAATATAGAACTAAATAAATGGACTTATTCATCTTTCTACATGAAAGATATGTATGATAATTCACTTTCTTATTTTTCTTGATTTCTTTGTCTTTTGTTCTTGTCTTCGAATTTTTAATAAAGAAAGAGTTTCTTACAGATTATCGAAAGATTCGTTAGAATGCGACCCAACAGGAATTTTTAGTGAAAATGGGATTTTCGGGAGATAGAGAAAGATAAAAAACTATATATCTATCTTTTCTCTATTTGATTATATACATAAGACATAAGACGAAATTCATTTTATTTGCCTAATTTCACGAAAGGGAGAATTCACTCTTTTATCTTGTTGATAGAGACTTCTTAATTAGTAATCGGGATTCTAGGTAAAAAAAGAGTTATCCGCAACTTTTTATTCTTTCTACAATTAGATTTAAGGTCATCAAAGAAAACTCCATTCTTATTTACTTTGATTCTGATAAACTAACTACTTGTTTGCTACAAATAAACTAATTGTGCTCTAAAGTTGCATTCAAAGGAAGCAATAAAGCGCGTTTTTCATTCCAAGGAAAGAAAGCGTGGAACTTAAGTAACTCACTCAGAACGCTTTTTAAAGGTTTACGTGGTACGATTAGGTCAAATAAGCCCTTCTCGAATAAATTTTCAGTCTCTTGGGAACCTTCAGGTATTATTATATTCAATGTTTGTTCAATTACTCTTTTACCCGCAAATGCAATATAGGCATTGGGTTCAGCAATAATGATATCTCCCAACATACCAAAACTAGCTAGTACCCCACCAGTAGTAGGAGATGCAAGGATTGGTACATAAAATAACTTTTTATTTGATTGATACTCATATAAAGCACACGATATTTTAGCCATTTGCATCAAGCTCAAACTTCCTTCTTGCATGCGTGCCCCCCCGGAAGCGCACACTATAATAAGAGGTAGCAATCTATGGGTAGCGTACTCAATCAAACGGGTGATTTTCTCCCCGACTACGGATCCCATACTACCCCCAACAAACCGAAAATCCATAACCCCAATTGCTACGGGAATACCATTTAGTTTACCTCTGCCTGTTTGAATAGCCTCAGTTAACCCTGTCTCTCTTTGATCAGAAGCAATACGATCTTTATAAGGATGCTTTTTCGAGTGCCATTCAATGGGATCCAGAGAGAACAGGTCTTCATCCATAGGATGCCAAGTATCGGGATCGATCGAAAGTTCGATTCTATCTGAACTACTCATTTTCAAATGATATCCACAAAATTCACAAATATTTAGTCTTTCTTTCAAAAACTTCTTATAATTTATATTTGAGCAAGTTTCATTTTCGCAGAGAACCCACAAATGCTTGAATTTTTTAGTTCCCTGGGGATCGGGATCATTAGACCCTTCGTCTTCGCTATCGTCAAGATCACTATCACTGTCACTACTATCACTTACAATGGGCGGATTTAGAATATCCTCCTCAATCTTGTCAAGCCTAGCATGTATACCTGCAATGACCGCATTCGTATCCCTTCTAATTTCATCCTTCAAATCACCACGGTACGTACCCGTAGACTCACGATAACGCTCAAGCTTCTCATCTATACTTGCTATGGCCGCATCTAAATCTAAATCGATTGGAGACTGACGATCACTGTCACTACTATCGGACGTATCTATATCGATTGGATAACTCTCACTACTATCACTGTCACTACTATCACTCTCACTACTATCGGACGTATCTATCTCGATTGGAGCCTTAAGCTCACTGTCATCGTCATCGGACGTATCTATATCGATTGGATAACTCTCACTACTATCACTGTCACTACTATCACTCTCACTACTATCGGACGTATCTATCTCGATTGGAGCCTTAAGCTCACTGTCATCGTCATCGGACGTATCTATATCGATTGGATAACTCTCACTACTATCACTGTCACTACTATCACTCTCACTACTATCGGACGTATCTATCTCGATTGGAGCCTTAAGCTCACTGTCATCGTCATCGGACGTATCTATATCGATTGGATAACTCTCACTACTATCACTGTCACTACTATCGGACGTATCTATATCGATTGGAGACTGAAGATCACTGTCACTACTATCACTCTCACTACTATCACTGTCACTACTATCGGACGTATCTATATCGATTGGAGACTGAAGATCACTGTCACTACTATCACTCTCACTACTATCACTGTCACTACTATCACTCTCACTACTATCACTGTCACTACTATCACTCTCACTACTATCACTGTCACTACTATCACTGTCACTACTATCACTGTCACTACTATCGGACGTATCTATCTCGAATGGATAACTGTTAATACGATCACTTGGATAACGGTTAATACGATCACTTGGATAACTGTTAATACGACGACTTGGACAACCGTTACCATCACTTGGATAACCGTTAATACTATCACTACTATCACTTACAATGGACGTATCTATATCGATTGGAGACTGAAGATCACTCTCACTACTATCACTGTCACTACTATCACTCTCACTACTATCACTGTCACTACTATCACTCTCACTACTATCGGACGTATCTATCTCGATTGGAGCCTTAAGCTCACTGTCATCGTCATCGGACGTATCTATATGGAATGGAGACTTAAGCTCACTGTCATCGTCATCGAACGTATCGAAATCGAATGGAGACTCACTGTCATCGTCAGCGGACGTATCTATCTCGATTGGAGACTTAAGCTCACTGTCATCGTCATCGGACGTATCTATATGGAATGGAGACTTAAGCTCACTGTCACTACTATCGGACGTATCTATATCGATTCGAGACTGACGATCACTCTCACTACTATCGGACGTATCTATATCGATTCGAGACTGACGATCACTCTCAAGCCTATCACTTATACTTGCAATGACCGCTCCTATAGCGCCTTTAATTTCATCCTTAAAATAATCCTCCTCACTTAAAAGGTACGTATCCTTATACGCACGATAACGCTCAAGCCCCTCACGTATACTTGTCATGGCCGCCTCTAAATCTATATCGGGTGGAGACTGAAGATCACTCTCACTACTATCGGACGTATCTATATAGATTGGAGACTGAAGATCACTCTCACTACTATCACTTACAATGGACGTATCCAGATAGATTGGATACTGAAGATCACTGTCACTACTATCACTTACAATGGGCGGATTTAGAATATCCTCCTGAATCTTGTCAAGCCTAGTACCTATAGCTGCAATGACTGCATCCATAGCCCTTGTAATTTCATCCTTCAAATCACCCTCAGTTAAAAGGTACGTACCCGTAGACTCACGATAACGCTCAAGCTTCTCATCTATACTTGCCATGGCCGCATCTAAATAGAAATCGAATGGAGCCTCACTGTAATCGTAATCGTCATCGTCATCGGACGTATCGAAATCGAATGGAGACTCACTGTCATCGTCAGCGGACGTATCTATCTCGATTGGAGCCTTAAGCTCACTGTCATCGTCATCGGACGTATCTATCTCGATTGGAGCCTTAAGCTCACTGTCATCGTCATCGGACGTATCGAAATCGAATGGAGACTCACTGTAATCGTAATCGTCATCGGACGTATCGAAATCGAATGGAGACTCAAGCTCACTGTCATCGTCATCGAACGTATCGAAATCGAATGGAGACTCACTGTCATCGTCAGCGGACGTATCTATCTCGATTGGAGCCTTAAGCTCACTGTCATCGTCATCGGACGTATCTATATCGATTGGAGCCTTAAGCTCACTGTCATCGTCATCGGACGTATCTATATCGATTGGAGACTTAAGCTCACTGTCATCGTCATCGAACGTATCGAAATCGAATGGAGACTCAAGCTCACTGTCATCGTCATCGAACGTATCGAAATCGAATGGAGACTCACTGTCATCGTCATCGGACGTATCTATATGGAATGGAGACTTAAGCTCACTGTCATCGTCATCGAACGTATCGAAATCGAATGGAGACTTAAGCTCACTGTCATCGTCATCGGACGTATCTATATGGAATGGAGACTTAAGCTCACTGTCACTACTATCGGACGTATCGAAATCGAATGGAGACTCAAGCTCACTCTCAAGCCTATCACTCGGATTTCGAATATCCTCCAGAATCTTGTCAAGCCTAGCACCTATAGCTGCAATGACTGCACCTATATCCCTTTTAATTTCATCCTTCAAATCACCCTCAGCTAAAAAGTACGTACCCGTAGACTCACGATAACGCTCAAGCTTCTCACCTATACGTGTCATGGCCATATATATAGCGAATGAAGACTTAAGCTCACTGTCACTACTATCGGACGGAGCCCTAGAGATTTTAGACTGAAGATAACTCTTAATACAACTCTTAAAGTAATTATCCGAACTATCGGGATTTTCAAGAGAAATCTCAATAAAAGCTTCTAGTTGACGTAGATAAGTCAAAAAAGTATGATCACTGTTAATTTCAACAGTGAAATTTTCAATATCAACATGGATAAAATGAAAGTATCCATTACGATCTCTAACTACAAAAGATAGATTCGAGATGAAATTATGAAAAGTTAGATTTGATAGAACATTAGAACGCATAATGTTTTTTTACCTCCGATTTCTTTTAGATTTTGATTTTGGGTTCTTTTTTTGCCAAATTTTTTTGCCAAAAAAGAAAAGAAAAGATATGATGAATAGAAATTACAATAGATGAATAGTCCTAGTCCTTGGATTTGATCCAAATTATTATTTGGAATATTGGATTTCCTATCAGAAATCCGAATAAACCTAGAAATCCACTAACTAGCATTATTAACTATTACTTTGAACTAGAATTAGTAACTATCACTATCACTTTGAAAAAGGAATTTTCTTTTTTTAATTTTCTTTTGCGGGAAT